TCTCAAATCTGTATTGACAGTTACATTTTTAGTAGTGGTGACAATTACAATGACAGTTCGATTTATAGTTACATTTATAGCGAAAGAGGGGAAGTAAATAGTAGTGAAAGCAAGAGTTCTAGTATAAGAACTAGTACGGATGATAGTGATTTAACTATAAGAGAAAGTTCTAATAAGTTAAGAGAAGTTTCTAATAAGTTAAATAAGTTAAGAGAAAGTTCTAATAAGTTAGATGTAACTCAAAAATATAGGCATTTGTGGGTTCAATGCGAAAATTGTTATGGATTAAATTATAAGAAACTTTTTAAATTAAAAATGAATATTTGTGAACATTGTGTATGTCATTTGAAAATGAGTAGTTCAGATAGAATAGAACTTTCGATCGATCCAGGTACTTGGGATCCTATGGATGAAGACATGATCTCTATGGATCCTATTGAATTTCATTCGCAAGAGGAGGCTTATAAGGATCGTATTCATTCTTATCAAAGAAAGACAGGGTTAACTGAGGCTGTTCAAACAGGCACAGGTCGATTAAATGGTATTCCTGTAGCAATTGGGGCTATGGATTTTCAGTTTATGGGGGGTAGTATGGGATCTGTAGTTGGCGAGAAAATTACACGTTTGATAGAGTATGCCGGTAATCAATTTTTGCCCCTTATTCTAGTGTGTGCTTCCGGAGGAGCGCGCATGCAGGAAGGAAGTTTGAGTTTGATGCAAATGGCTAAAATATCCGCTGCTTTGTATGACTATCAATCAAATAAAAGGTTATTTTATGCAGCAATCCTTACATCTCCTACTACAGGTGGGGTAACAGCTAGCTTTGGTATGTTGGGAGATATCATTATTGCCGAACCCAATGCCTACATCGCATTTGCGGGTAAAAGAGTAATTGAACAAACATTGAAAAAGTCAGTACCCGAGGGTTCACAAAGCGCTGAATATTTATTCCATAAGGGCTTATTAGATCTAATCGTACCACGTAATCTTTTAAAAGGTGTTCTGAGTGAGTTATTTCAGCTCCATGCTTTCTTTCCTTTGAATAAAAATTCAATCAAGTCAAGTAGAGGCTTATAATTCTAATTTTTTTTTTTACTTTTTAAGTAAATAAATTCTGTTATTCTTTGTGGTGACCAAGTTGTTATGAAGTTTATAGGAATCAAAGTAAAAATCGGAAGAATCTTTTTTTATTTGGTAACATAAGATTGAATTGTAAAAAGAATTGGGCGAAGAATTCTATGTATAATTTAATCTATTTCTATATATTTAGTATTAGCATAAAAACTATTATATATATACTCACTTAGGTGTCCTTGATATAATAGTATTATTATATATGAATTCTAAGATATCTTTATAACAGATAACAGGTTAAATGTTAATTTAACAATAAATAACAGGTACAAATATTAAATCGAGGTACCCATTCTATCTATGACAACTTTCTACAACTTCCCTTCCGTTTTTGTGCCTTTAGTGGGCTTAGTATTTCCGGCAATTGCAATGGTTTCTTTATCTCTTCATGTTCAAAAAAACAAGATTATTTAGATATGATGGGGCAAAATCTTATCTACTGTTTTAAGACTTACTTGGATCATAATCCAAAATATATATATATATATTTTGTGGAATAGGGTTAAAATATGACTTCCTACGAGTATAAACTCGTATGCATAAACATGGTATATGAGTAGATGAACTCTAGCTAGTTGAAAATAACTATCTGGGTGAATTTCCGAAATGTAAAGTATCTATATGTGTGTGGATATCTATAAGAAATCATATGAAAGGAGTCTTCGTATTTGAGTTTATATCGATGAATTACTTTTAAAGGTCCATGTCACAATGGTGCTAGTTGATGAGGTTTACTTCGGAAAAAAAAAAATTAAAGTCAAATTTATTTGGGTTATTCCCCAATTCTAAGAAAATGCAACTAGATCTAGTATCTATAATATAGTATGAGTTGGCGATCAGACCGTATATGGATAGAACTTATAACAGGGTCTCGAAAAGCGAGTAATTTCTGCTGGGCCTTTATCCTTTTTTTAGGTTCATTGGGATTTTTATTGGTTGGAACTTCCAGTTATCTTGGGAGGAATTTGATATCTTTATTTCCCTCTCAGCAAATCATTTTTTTTCCACAAGGGATCGTGATGTCTTTTTATGGAATCGCAGGTCTTTTTATTAGTTCCTATTTGTGGTGCACAATTTCGTGGAATGTGGGTAGTGGTTATGATCGATTCGATCGAAAGGAAGGAATAGTGTGTATTTTTCGTTGGGGATTTCCTGGAAAAAATCGTCGCATCTTCCTTCGATTCCTTATGAAAGACATTCAGTCCATCAGAATCGAAATTAAAGAGAGTTTTTATGCTAGTCGTGCCCTTTATATGGAAATAAGAGGCCTGGGGTCCATTCCTTTGACCCGTATTGATGAGAATTTGACTCTACGAGAAATTGAACAAAAAGCTGCTGATTTGGCCTATTTCTTGCGTGTACCAAT